TACAATCGTTCCATTTACGATACTCAATCTAGTTGGAATAATCACATTACTAGTTGCATTGACAGTTATCTTCAGTCTCAAATCTGTATTGATACGTCCATTGTAAGTGATAGTAGTGACGGTTACATTTCTAGGTGCGTTTTTGATAAACGTAAAACTAGTAGTGAAGGTGGGGGGTCCAGTATACGAACCCGCGCGAAGAGTAGTGATTTAACTCTAAGAGAAAGGCCTAGTGATCTCGATGCAACTCAAAAATACAGGCATTTGTGGGTTCAATGCGAAAATTGTTATGGATTAAATTATAAGAAATTTTTGAAATCAAAAATGAATATTTGTGAACAGTGTGGATACCATTTGAAAATGGGTAGTTCAGAAAGAATCGAAATTTCGATCGACCCCGGTACTTGGGACCCTATGGATGAAGACATGGTCTCTCTGGATCCCATTGGATTTCATTCGGAGGAGGAGCCTTATAAAGATCGTATTGATTCTTATCAAAGAAAGACAGGGTTAACTGAGGCTGTTCAAACAGGCGTAGGTCAACTAAATGGTATTCCCGTAGCAATTGGGGTTATGGATTTTCAGTTTATGGGGGGTAGTATGGGATCCGTAGTCGGGGAGAAAATCACCCGTTTGATTGAGTACGCTACTAATCAATTTCTACCTCTTATTATAGTGTGCGCTTCGGGGGGAGCGCGCATGCAAGAAGGGAGTTTGAGCCTGATGCAAATGGCTAAAATATCGTCTGCTTTATATGATTATCAATCAAATAAAAAGTTATTGTATGTATCAATCCTTACATCTCCTACTACTGGTGGGGTAACAGCTAGTTTTGGTATGTTGGGAGATATTATTATTGCCGAACCAAATTCCTACATTGCATTTGCGGGTAAAAGAGTAATTGAACAAACATTGAATAAAACAGTACCCGAAGGTTCACAAGCGGCTGAATATTTATTCCAGAAGGGCTTATTCGACCTAATCGTACCGCGTAATCTTTTAAAAAGCGTTCTGAGTGAGTTATTTAAGCTCCACGCCTTCTTTCCTTTGAATTCCAATTCAATCAAGTAGAGCGCACTAAGTTCAATTATTTTATTTGTAGCAAACAAAAAAAGTAGTTAGCTTATCCGAATCTTAGCTTATCGGAATCAAAGTAACTAAAAAGGGAGTTTTCTTTGGCGACCTAAGATCTAATTGTAGAAAGAATCAAAATCAAAAGTTGCGTATAACTCTTTTTTTTTTACCTAGATTCCCGATTACTAATTAAGAAGTCTCTATCAACAAGATAAAAACGTGAGTTCTTCCTTTCGTGAAATTAGGAAAATAAAACGAATTTCATCTTACGTATATAATCAAATTCAAATTATAGAAAAAATAGATATATAGTTTTATATCTTTCTCCATCTCCCGAAAATCCCGTTTTCACTAAAAATCCCGGTTGTGTCGCATTCTAATGAATCTTTCAATAATTTGTAAGAAACTCTTTATTAAATATTAAAATGAAATTCAAAGACAAGAACAAAACACAAAGAAACGAAGAAAAATAAAATGGATTATCATATGTATCTTTCATATAGATAGATGAATAAGTCCATTTATTTAGTTCTACATTCCTTGGACTTATTCTATATACTCACTTAGATACTTAATATCTCTAATCTACGAATTCATAATAATTACAATTATTAATTATAATTAGTATAAATATAAAATATGATATTAAAAAAAAATAAGAACAGGTACAAATAATAAATCGAGGTACCCCATTTTATGACAACTTTCAATTTTCCCTCTATTTTTGTGCCTTTAGTAGGCCTAGTATTTCCGGCAATTGCAATGGGTTCTTTATTTCTTTATGTTCAAAAAAACAAGATTGTTTAGATCCGAGGGGACCCAGTCTCATTCTTTTTTTTTTTTTAACTTAGACTTGTAGCATAACACAGATATTTATTTCGGAAAAGAAAATATAGTAGAACATGTGATTTCCGCCGAACATAAAGGAAAAAGCTCTTATGTCTGCAGAAAATGATCTATAGATAACTGAATTCTAGCCAGTTTCAAATAGATCAGGATCGCTGGATGCCTAAAATGTAAAGTTGGTGGATCTATATATATATCAATATGTATATTGGGATCATATGAGGGGTATGTTATTATATTATTTTAGATCTAAACAATTTGATGAATTACTCCTAAAAGTTCCCATTAAACTAGTGCTAGTTCACATCAAACTAGTGCTAGTTGATGAAAGTTCATTCGGAAACAAAAAAAGTAAAGTCAAAATCATTTGGGGTATTCTCTCAATTTCAATAAAATGCAATCGGATCAAGTATGAGTTGGCGATCAGAAGATACATGGATAGAACTTATAACGGGGTCTCGAAAACTAAGTAATTTTTGTTGGGCCCTTATCGTTTTTTTAGGTTCATTAGGATTCTTGTTGGTTGGAACTTCCAGTTTTCTTGGTAGAAATTTGATATCTTTTGTTCCGTCTCAGCAAATCCTTTTTTTTCCACAGGGAATCGTGATGTCTTTCTACGGAATCGCGGGTCTCTTTATTAGTTCCTATTTGTGGTGCACAATTTCCTGGAATGTAGGTAGTGGTTATGATCGATTCGATAGAAAGGAAGGAATAGTGTGTATTTTTCGTTGGGGATTTCCTGGAAAAAATCGTCGCATATTCCTCCGATTCCTTATAAAAGATATTCAATCCGTTCGAATAGAAGTTAAAGAGGGTATTTATGCCCGTCGTGTCCTTTATATGGATATCAGAGGCCGGGGGGCTATTCCGTTGACCCGTACTGATGAGAATTTAACTCCACGAGAAATTGAACAAAAAGCCGCGGAATTGGCCTATTTCTTGCGCGTACCAATTGAAGTATTTTGATTTTGAGAAAAGGAACTGGGCGGAAGAACGAATGCTTTCTCGGCAGGAGGGAAAAAACGCAAGAATCCTTTTAGTTTTTCTATAACTAAATGATACTTTAGATGCAGATAAACCATATCTTGTAAATTATTTTCTTTGTCAATCGACCTTTTTACTTGTTTTGCCGCTTATTTTTTTGACCATCACAATATCTTTTTCTCAATTATTCTATTCTTGACTATGGGGAATCGTTGGAATTTTTTTTTTCGAAATACTGGATATTTTGATAGAATAAGGGGTTCTTTCGTCTCAAAATCTCAATAATATTCATTTCTTCAAATTTCGGCCATTCATCGAAAGGAGACATTTGTTTGGAATTTGATGAATTGAGGTATCTAGCAACACTATTTTGTATTATTTCTTCAGTCGAACTTGAAGTGGAGTCTTAGTCTATTTCTGTATTCTTTCTAGATTCAAAACAAAATCACAAATAAAATAGATTCATAGGTTTGATGCCCTGTCTAGAACTCATGTTTGAAAGAAATATTCGATTACATAAAGTCCGACAAATGGAGTGGGTTAATTAAAAATTAACAGGCGAAAAATGGCAAAAAAGAAAGCATTCACTCCTCTTTTGTATCTTGCATCTATAGTATTTTTGCCCTGGTGGATTTCTCTCTCATTTACTAAAAATATGGAATCTTGGGTTATTAATTGGGCGAATATCGGCCAATCCGAAATTTTTTTGAATGATATTCAAGAAAAAAGTATTCTAGAAAAGTTCATAGAATTAGAAGAAATCCTCTTCTTGGAAGAAATGATCAAGGAATACTCGGAGACATATCTACAAAAGCTTCTTATAGGAATCCACAAAGAAACGATCCAATTAATCAAGATACACAACGAGGATCGTATCCATACAATTTTACACTTCTCGACAAATATAATCTGTTTTGTTATTTTAAGTGGTTTTTCTATTTTAGGTAATGAAGAACTTGTTATTCTTAATTCTTGGACTCAGGAATTCCTATATAACTTAAGTGATACAGTAAAAGCTTTTTCAATTCTTTTATTAACCGATTTATGTATCGGATTTCATTCACCCCACGGCTGGGAACTAATGATTGGTTCTGTATACAAAGATTTTGGATTTGGTCATAATGATCAAATTATATCTAGTCTTGTTTCCACTTTTCCGGTTATTCTCGATACTATTTTTAAATATTGGATTTTTCGTTATTTAAATCGTGTATCTCCGTCACTTGTAGTTATTTATCATTCAATGAATGATTGATAAATGATCCACCAATATTAATCCAATTAGAACGTTTCTTACTTTGTAGTTCTACATAAGTATTAAAAACATTCTATCCGGGGGGTTTTCATACTATTTTTATAGTATAGTATTCCAGTAAAATGATTCCAATAAATAGCAGAATCGTGGATAGGAAACTATACTAGCGACCTACCCAATTTATTGTAGAAATTTTCAGACCAATGATTAGACTATGCAAACTAGAAATACTTTTTCTTGGATAAAGGAACATATTACTCGATCTATTTCCGTATCGCTCATCATATATATCATAACTCAGACATCCGTTTCAAGTGCATATCCCATTTTTGCGCAGCAGGGTTATGAAAATCCACGAGAAGCGACCGGGCGTATTGTATGTGCCAATTGTCATTTAGCTAATAAGCCCGTGGATATTGAGGTTCCACAAGCAGTACTTCCCGATACTATATTTGAAGCAGTTGTTCGAATTCCTTATGATAAGCAAGTGAAACAAGTCCTTGCTAATGGTAAGAAAGGGGGTTTGAATGTGGGGGCTGTTCTTATTTTACCGGAGGGGTTTGAATTAGCTCCTTCCGATCGTATTTCTCCCGAGATGAAAGAAAAGATAGGAAATTTGTCTTTTCTGAGCTACCGCCCTAATAAAAAAAATATTCTTGTAATAGGGCCTGTTCCCGGCCAGAAATATAGTGAAATCACCTTTCCTATTCTTTCCCCCGACCCCACTACTAAGAAAGATGTTCACTTCTTAAAATATCCTATATATGTAGGAGGAAATAGGGGAAGGGGTCAGATTTATCCCGACGGAAGCAAGAGTAACAATACAGTTTATAATGCTACA